GCGTCCCTCTTCTTGTGCCCTTGAATCCACAAGTACCCGCGGAGGACCAAGAAACCACCCGACCTCGTACATCTGTAACAGTTACAATGGTATTGTTGAAACTTGCTTGAACATGAATAACTCCTTTTGGTATTCTACGCCCAGTCTTACGTGAACCGATACGGCCACTCCTACGTGAACCAGTTCTTGGTATAGGTTTTGTCATATTTTTTCATTCTCATAAATATGAGTCAGAGATATACGGAGATATCCATTTCGTGTCAAAACAGATCCTTTTTTTGTACATCAGGTCCTTTAGAGAGTCCCCTTTTTATTTTAAAAGGATTACCCCTGTCTCTGTTTATGTCTCGGGTTGGAACAAATTAGTATAATTCGTCCCCGCCTACGGATCAATCGACATTTTTCACAAATTTTACGAACAGAAGCCCTTATTTTCATATTTGTCATTCCTTATCTTAAATCCGAATTCACTCCTTGGAAGAAAATAAGTCTCTTGAGATTTTGAACCTCTAATTGTACTCGCACCCCATGAAAGGAATGTTTCAAGAGGCGCCTAATTGTTCGAATCTTTGTTGCTTGAATCTTTGTTGTTCGAATCTTTGTTGCTTGAATCTTTGTTGCTTAAATCTTTGTTGCTTAAATCTTTGTTGCGAAGTCTATAAATTATACGTCCCTTGGTTGAATCATAACGACTTACTTCGATTTTGACTCTATCTCCGGGTAATATCCGTATAAAACTACGTCGGATCCTCCCCGAAACATAACCTAGAATCAGATCCTCATTATCTAAACGAACCCGGAACATACCATTGGGAAGTGATTCAGTAATTAAACCTTCATGAATAAATTTTTGTTCTTTCATTCCCGGTAACCCCCTTGAAGTATCAACTAATGGAGGAGAAGTGATATTAAACAACCTGCCTTTCCTTTCTTTTTCACAAATGGGAAGTTACGGGATATAAGCGGAATTACCATATATAACACAAAATTTCTCCTCCAATCCTTTTTAGTCGAGCCTCTCGATCCGTCATTATCCCCCTCGAAGTCGAAAGAATGACAATCCCCATTCCACCCAAAACCCTAGGAATTCGTTGATAGTTGGAATATATTCGTAAACCTGGTCGGCTGATACGCTTTAAAATATTTCTATATGTTCCTTTCCTATTCCTTCTATGTCGAAGGGTTGAAACCAAGAAATTTTTATTGTTTTCTCGATGTTTCCTAACGTTTTCAATAAAACCTTCTCGTAGAAGTATTCTAACAATGTTTTCGGTGATATTAGTAGATGCTATTCTAACCGTTCCCTTTTTATTCATATCAGCATTCCTTATAGAAGTTATTATATCGGCAATAGTGTCCCTACCCATGATGAACTATAATTATTGGTGCCTCTTTGTTTTGATATAATCAACATGTTCCACTTTTTTTATGATATGAAATATTAAAGGTATATGCATGAGACATAATCTATATTAATTAATCTATTTTTTGTACCCTATAATCATGGATATGCCGATCCCGATCTCATTTACTAGTATTTTTTTATAATACCTCAGGAGCTAATGATACTATTTTAGTGAAATTCAACTGTCTCAGTTCCCGAGCGATCGCTCCAAAAACTCGAGTTCCTTTTGGATTTCCTTCCTGATCAATGACAACTGCTGCATTGTCATCATATCGTATTATCATGCCGTTGTCGCGTTTGAGTTCTTTACATGTACGTACAATTACAGCTCTAATTACCTCGGATCTTTGGAGAGGCATATTTGGCACTGCTTCTTTGATTACAGCAACAATAACGTCACCAATATGAGCATATCGGCGATTACTAGCTCCTAAGATTCGAATACACATCAATTCCCGAGCTCCGCTGTTGTCTGCTACATTTAAATGGGTCTGAGTTTGAATCATATCATTAGCGTTTTTTTTTATCAGCTCTTTCAATGCAAAGCAAAGGGTGAAGGAAAAAAGAAAGAAATATTGTTTGTCCAGAAATAAAAAAATCTGCGATTGTATTTCTCCTCACAAATAGCTCTTTGTTTCCACACCCCTATCCCGCAATAATGAATTGAGTTCGTATAGGCATTTTGGATGCAGCTATTGACATAGCCGCTCTAGCTACAGTTTCTGATACTCCGCCCATTTCATAAAGTATTCTACCCGGTTTAACGACGGATACCCAATATTCGGGAGATCCCTTCCCGGAACCCATACGTGTTTCTGTGGGTCTTAGGGTAACGGGCTTGTCGGGAAATATACGTACCCATATTTTTCCACCGCGGCGCGCATATCGTGTCATTGCTCGCCGCCCGGCTTCTATTTGTCTAGATGTAATCCAAGAGGGTTCAAGTGTCTGAAGAGCATATCTACCGAAACAAATATGATTGCCGCGATAAGAGATTCCCTTCATTCTTCCTCTATGTTGTTTACGGAATCTGGTTCTTTTGGGGTTATAGTTGATGGTTGTTTCTCAGTTCCATCTCTACTACAGAACCGGACATGAGAGTTTCTTCTCATCCAGCTCCTCACGAATGAAACGATTCTATACTATTCGATGCACATGTATTTAATGAATAATGAATATTACACAAAATCATGGGATTTTTTGATACTTAATTTAATCTGTTTGTTACGTGGGAATCCGTATATCTTATATTGTATATATAGCTAGATATATATATCTATCAATTTTTTTTTTTATAGGATATAGGACGTCTATTTGGTAGAAAATACCTTTCATTTTTATACCGAATCTCCGTTTTGACCTTTACTGAATAGCCAAAAATTATTTCAATCCAATAAGTGTTGTGTTTCTTTCGCGGGCGAATATTTACTCTGTCATCCGACCCATTCCTAGGGTTCCTAGGGCAGGGTTAACCCACGACTTCCCGGAATAAATCAATTGGTTACTGGTCCATTTCGCCATCCCACTCAATGAATAATTAGGATTCATTTGCAATAGAATCTTCTGCAGTCACAGGTTCCGTCGTTCCCATAGCTTCTTCATTAATGGCTAGGCTTGAACTATATGCAATGGAGCTTCCAATTAAATCCGTTCCAGAGTCAATCTTCTCAGTCTCTATTGACTCAAGGCTCCTTATTATTATCATTTTATTTTAAATATGAACCGAATCGGATTCATCGAATTATAGTATAGGCGAATCCACATTAATGCCTTATTACACTGCTTTTTATGAGATGATTCATAGGCCATACATATTGGAATTTTATATCATCGAGATTCTCCTGCTCTCTTTCTCTCATCCTTCCATTTACCCCCATCTCTCATTTTTTATTTGCAACCCGTAATCAGCTTGATTTTTCCATTATGTGGAAAAGAAAAAGATTTCAGTTGCTACAACTATACGATCATCACATCATATAGTGACTGATTTCTTGGATCCCGATAATACGAAGCTATGAGTAGGTTATTAGTTCTATAGTTATTAGTTTGGGATCAGTCTGTGTATTATTGTTTTTTTTTTTTAATCCCAACTCTAAAGAAAAAACCAACGAGTCACACACTAAGCATAGCAATTTTACCAAATGGTCAATTGAATTTTAATTTAACCCTATAGAATTCTAAAGAATCAGAATTGCTCATTTTGATTCAAGGTAAAAAAAAAAAAGACTGAAACTCTTTTTTCATTTATTCTCCTATTGTATTGCCGGATAGAATGGCAAAGAAATGAAAGGTCCATGTCCATTATTGCTCATCGACAAATATCCAAATTTTAATGCCTAATACCCCATAGATAGTTCGAACTGGGTAGAAACAATGATCAATTTTAGCCCGAATGGTTTGTAGGGGAACCCTACCCTCTCTGACCCATTCGACACGCGCAATTTCTTTTCCATCAATACGCCCTCCAATTTGCACTTGAATTCCTTTTGTATCCGCTTGCTCAGTTAATTCAATAGCCCTTTTCATTGCCTTTCGAAATGAAACTCTATTTTTTAATTGGAGAGCTATGTATTCCGCAAGAATATTAGGCTGCCCATAAGGTTTTGTAACTCTTGTGATAGCAATGTTAAGTCTCCGGTTTACAGAATGAAATCCTTTTTTTACATCAGTCTGTAATTCATAGATTCCTCGTGTTCGACCCTCGATTAACAAATTAGGGAATCCAATATGGATTATGACCTGGATCAGATCGATTTTTTTTTGAATCTCTATGTGTGCAATTCCCTCGAAACCTGAGGATATTCTCCTATTTTTTTGTACATAATTCTTGATACAATCCCTTATTTTTTCATCTTCCTGGAGATCCCTCGAATAACTTTTTGGTTGTGCGAACCAAAGGGAACGATGATTCTGATTTGTACCAAGTCGGAAACCAAGTGGATTTATTTTTTTTCCCATCTCTCTCTTTCTCCTTTTAATATCTTTCTATTATACCACCCTAAAACCCTTCGGCTTCATTAGCTTCATTAGGAAAGTTCTCAGTAGTCTTTTTCAATACAATTGTTATATGACAGGTGGGTTTTTTTATTGGATAACTACGTCCTCGCGCCCGGGGTTTTAACCTTTTCATGATAGCACCCTCATTCACTTCCGCTTTACTAATGTATAAATCTCCTTCGTTGAAACCCCTATTATGACTAGCATTTGCTGCTGCAGAATAAAGCAATTTAAAAATAGGATAGGATGCTCGATAAGGCATGAGTTCCAGTAGCATAAGTGTTTCTTCATAAGAACGTCCGCGAATTTGATCAATGACTCTTCGTGTTTTGTGAGCCGACATACGTATATGTTGAGCTAAAGCTTGCACTTGTCTACTCTTGATTTTATTACTCCTTTTATTAGACGTTTGGTTGCTAGTCCTCCACTTACCTGCCATAAGGTTTACCTCCCAACACTGAATGATGAGCCCCCTTTTTACTTCATTAACGACGAGATCTATTATCGTTTCTCGCGTGTCCCCGGAAAGTAAGAGTAGGTGCGAATTCTCCCAATTTGTGACCCACCATACGATCTGTTATGTAAATAGGTAAATGTTCCTTTCCATTATGAATAGCGATTGTATGGCCGATCATTGTGGGTATAATGGTAGACGACCGGGACCAAGTTACAATTATTTCTTTTTTCTCCTTCATGTTCAGCTTCTCAATTTTTTTTAATAAATGATTAGCTACAAAAGGATTTTTTTTTAGTGAACGCGCCACTGCGGATTACTCCTTTTTTTTTTGTTTTGTCTTATTCTTATTTTTCTAAAGGTAAAGACGACTAGTCGTTCGCCCTCCTATTTTCTTCTTCCTATTTTATTTACGGCGGCGAAGAATAAAAATATCACTATATTTTTTCTTTTTCCTAGTTCTTCTTCCAAGCGCAGGATAACCCCAAGGGGTTGTGGGTTTTTTTCTACCAATTGGAGCCCTCCCTTCCCCGCCCCCATGGGGATGGTCTACAGGGTTCATAACTACTCCTCTTACTACAGGACGCTTACCTAGCCAACACTTAGATCCGGCTTTACCCAAACTTTTCTGGTTCACACCAACATTACCCACTTGTCCGACTGTTGCTGAGCAGTTTTTGGATATCAAACGGACCTCCCCAGATGGTAATCTTAATGTGGCCGATTTACCCTCTTTTGCAATCAGTTTCGCTACAGCACCTGCTGCTCTAGCTAATTTTCCACCCTTTCCAAGTGTGATTTCTATGTTATGTATGGCCGTGCCTAAGGGCATATCGGTTGAAGTAGATTCTTCTTTTTGATCAAAAAAACCCCTTCCCAAACCGTACAAGCTTCTTCCAAAGCATACGGCTTTCTGGATGTATATGATGATATCTAGACAGATGGATCTTATATGAATCGTATGATGAAGTACGACATGAGTGGATATATAGGAATTCAAATCTGCCGAATCGCTCATGTTAGGATCTTATACATCCTAGGTCTTCCCGTTCCGTCATCTGGCTTATGTTCTTCATGTAGCATTCAGACCGAATGACTCTATGAAATTACGTCGATACTTCCACATATTACGGGTAACGTAGGAGACATCTCTATTTTTCCCCCGGGAGATCCTTAGAATTACCACTGCTTAGCTTTCAATTCGCCTCTGACCATCAAATGAAATGTGAATAAACCGTCTCCCTCTCTTTGAAACAAGGGGCGCTTTCGGTTCTGTCCGTGCTTCAAACAATTTTGTCTTCTCCATATTACCATATCTCGAGAGTCAATAATTTTATATGAGGAACTACTGAACTCAATCACTTGCTGCCGTTACTCTTCAGTTTTCTGTTGAGGTCTATCCCATAGAGGTACTCAAAAGTGATCGATTTCTAGGTTTCGTCGTAAACCTAATTGGTTACTTCCAATTACGTAAATCAATAGTTCAAACCGCACTCAAAGGTAGGGCATTTCCCATCGATATAGGAACTTCTGTACCAGAAACAATGGTATCTCCAATTATAGCCCCTCTGGGATGTAAAATATATCTCTTCTCACCATCCCCATAGTGTATGAGACAAATGCATGCATTTCGATTAGGGTCGTATTCTATGGTTACGATTCTACCAGATATGTCTTTTTCATTCCGTCGAAAATCAATTTTACGGTATAGACGCTTATGACCCCCCCCTCTATGCCCTGTGGTAATGATGCCTCGGGCATTACGACCTTTACCACAACGATGCTGTCCATAGATCAAATTATTTCGTGGATTGGATTTCACTTGACTGTCTACGGCTCCATTGCGTGTGCTCGGGGTAGAAGTTTTGTATAAATGTATCGCCGTGTTATTAAGTATTTTGATTTAAGTTCTTTTCGCTATAAGAGGTGGAATAGAATAACCCGGTTGAAGCGTAATGATCATACGTCTGTAATGCATTGTATGTCCCATAATAGGTCCCATTCTTCTACCCTTTCCCGGGAGTCGATGACTATTCATAGCTATTACCTTGACACCAAAGAAGAGTTCGACCCAATGCTTTATTTCGGTCCTAGTTGATCCTGATTCGACATTAGAAGTATATTGATTGTTCCCCAATAACCGAATACTTTTTTCTGTAAAGACTGCATATTTTATTCCATCCATAAATCCATTTTCTTCCCTATGAGTTCCAGTATCGATAAGAATTCGAGTTTTTACTCTTCATATGTTATGGTATGAATATACCATACCAATTCGTTATGTATGGATGATGAAATTCCATTGATACCGAGCCAATTCCAATAGACTTATTAGACTTATTGGACGTTCCCATTGGCGTGCATCCAGCAGGAATTGAACCTACGAATTTGCCAATTATGAGTTGGGCGCTTTAACCATTCAGCCATGGATGCTTAACAGAGATCATCGTACATCGTGAATAACCAAATTCCAATTGAAATGAAATCTTTAGGAGGAATCAATGAAAGGACATCAATTCAAATTCTGGATCTTCGAATTGAGAGAGATATTGAGAGAGATCAAGAATTCCCACTATTTCTTAGATTCATGGACCCAATTCGATTCAGCGGGATCTTTCACTCCCATTTTTTTCCACCAAGAACGTTTTATGAAACTCTTTGACCCCCGAATTTGGAGTATCCTACTTTCACTTTCGCGTGATTCACAGGGTTCAACAAGCAATCGATATTTCACGATCAAAGGTGTAGTACTGCTTGTAGTAGCGGTCCTTATATATTGTATTAACAATCGAAATATGGTCGAAAGAAAAAATCTCTATTTGATGAGGCTTCTTCCTATACCTATGAATTCCATTGGACCCAGAAATGATACGTTGGAAGAATCTTTTTGGTCTTCCAATATCAATAGGTTGATTGTTTCGCTCCTGTATCTTCCAAAAGGGAAAAAGATCCCTGAGAGTTGTTTCATGGATTCGAAAGAGAGTACTTGGGTTCTCCCAATAACTAAAAAGTGTATCATGCCTGAATCTAACTGGGGTTCGCGGTGGTGGAGGAACCGGATCGGAAAAAAGAGGGATTCTAGTTGTAAGATAGCTAATGAAACCATAGCTGGAATTGAGATCTCATTCAAAGAGAAAGATATCAAATATCTGGAGTTTCTTTTTGTATCCTATACGGATGATCCGATCCGCAAGGACCCTGATTGGGAATTCTTTGATCGTCTTTCTCCGAGGAAGAAGCGAAACATAATCAACTTGAATTCGGGACAGCTCTTCGAAATCTTAGTGAAACACTTGATTTGTTATCTCATGTCTGCTTTTCGTGAAAAAAGACCAATTGAAGTGGAGGGTTTCTTCAAACAACAAGGAGCTGAGGCAACTATTCAATCAAATGATATTGAGCATCTTTCCCATCTCTTCTCGAGAAACAAGTGGGGTATTTCTTTGCAAAATTGTGCTCAATATCATTTGTGGCAATTCCGCCAAGATCTCTTCGTTAGTTGGGGGAAGAATCAGCACGAATCGGATTTTTTGAGGAACGTATCGAGAGAAAATTGGATTTGGTTAGACAATGCGTGGTTGGTAAACAAGGATCGGTTTTTTAGCAAGGTACGGAATGTATCGTCAAATATTCAATATGATTCCACAAGATCTATTTTCGTTCAAGTAACGGATTCTAGCCAATGGAAAGGATCTTCTGATCAATCCAGAGATCATTTCGATTCCATTAGGAATGAGGATTCGGAATATCACACATTGATCAATCAAACAGAGATTCCACAACTAAAAGAAAGATCGATTCTTTGGGATCCTTCAAGATCAATTCGTTCTTTTTTCTCTGACAGATGGTCAGAACTTCATCTGGGTTCGAATCCTACGGAGAGGTCCACTAGAGATCAGAAATTGTTGAAGAAACAACAAGATCTTTCTTTTGTCCCTTCCAGGCGATCGGAAAATAAAGAAATGGTTGATATAGTCAAGATAATTACGTATTTACAAAATACCGTCTCAATTCATCCTATTTCATCAGATCCGGGATGTAATATGGTTCCGAGGGATGAACCGGATATGGACAGTTCCAATAAGATTTCATTCTTGAACAAAAATCCATTTTTTGATTTATTTCATCTATTCCATGACCGGAACAAAGGGGGATACACGTTACACCACGATTTTGAATCAGAAGAGAGATTTCAAGAAATGGCAGATCTATTCACTCTATCAATAACCGAGCCGGATCTGGTGTATCATAAGGGATTTGCCTTTTCTATTGATTCCTACGGATTGGATCAAAAAAAATTCTTGAATGAGGTATTCAACTCCAGGGATGAGTCGAAAAGGAAATCTTTAGTGGTTCTACCTCCTATTTTTTATGAAGAGAATGAATCTTTTTATCGAAGGATCAGAAAAAAATCGGTCCGGATCTCCTGCGGGAATGATTTGGAAGATGATCCAAAACCAAAAATAGTGGTATTTGCTAGCAACAACATAATGGAGGCGGTCAATCAATATAGATTGATCCGAAATCGGATTCAAATCCAATATAGCACCTATGGGTACATAAGAAATGTATCGAATCGATTCTTTTTAATGAATCGATCCGATCGCAACTTCGAATATGGAATTCAAAGGGATCAAATAGGAAATGATCCTCTGAATCATCTAACTATAATAAAATATACGATCAACCAACATTTATCGAATTTGAAAAAGAGTCAGAAGAAATGGTTCGATCCTCTTATTTCTCGAACCGAGAGATCCATGAATCGGGATCCTAATGCATATAGATACAAATGGTCCAATGGGAGCAAGAATTTCCAGGAACATTTGGACCATTTCTTTTCTGAACAGAAACACCGTTTTCAAGTAGTGTTCGATCGATTACGTATTAATCAATATTCGATTGATTGGTCCGAGGTTATCGACAAACAAGATTTGTCTAAGTCACTTCGTTTCTTTTTGTCCAAGTTACTTCTCCTTTTGTCCAAGTCACTTCTCTTTTTGTCTAAGTCACTTCCCTTTTTCTTTGTGAGTATCGGGAATACCCCCATTCATAGGTCCGAGATCCACATCTATGAATTGAAAGGTCCGAATGATCAACTCTGCAATCAGTTGTTAGAATCAATAGGTGTTCAAATCGTTCAT